ACAACACATACAAAGAGACCTGCCAACAGTCAAGTTTTTAGTGAAACTTCTGAAAGATGGATATTTTTTTTTTTTTTTATCATCGGTCCCCCATCTCTCATTCATCGATTTTATTTAGTTATTCACTAGAGCAATTATGATATCGAAGTTGATCCGGGGCAAGTGTTCGGATCTATTATGACATAACGATTAGGTGCCCAACGGACCCTTTTTATTATCAAATACCTTTATCCTTATGGGATACTATACAAAATAGAATTTTTTAGGAAGAAGAGATATAATGAAATTCTTGATTGGATCTTCTCATAGTAACTATCTATTTTAGTTGATTGATGGATCCAATCACCATTTTAATAAATTAAAAAATTAATAAAGCGAGTGCTTTTATTCGAATTCGAAACGCCTCGTGATCTTCAACCAATTATGTGCTTCAATATAATTACCTGGAGTAAGCGCTATAGCTTGTTTCCAATACTCAGCAGCTTGATCGAACCAAGCCTCCGCAATTTCAGAATCACCCTGTAGAATGGCCTGTTCTCCCCGGTCGAAATAGGTGGTTAAATTCCTTCCCTTAGAACCGTACTTGAGAGTTTCCTGCCTCATACGGCTCAGCAATCGACTCTTTTTGTGTCCCATCTTTTTAATCTACCCTATGCTAACTGAATTAGATTTTTCATAAACCTAACCCAGTTTTCTTGGGTTAACCAGACGAAGTTAAGTTAATTACATAAGTTTCAAACTCTAATTTTGATCAATAATCAGTTTTATCTTTTCTCCTACCTTCATAAGAATTAACTCCTCCTATATCGTTAGGATTTTCTGAAAGGTAACTATCTCGGTTTCATCTCATATATGAAATTCATATAGAATTTTTGAAAAGACTTTCCTCCGTAAGAAAAAAGAACTTACTATCTTTGGGATCTGATGCTACACCGCTGCTCAATACCTTAGTAGATCGACTCTATTACATAAGTAGATTCCTAACTTTATATCTCATATTATGACATAAGTAAGCAGTTCTTAACTGTATCGACCTAATAACTTGCTAATTGATCTTTACGGTGCTTTCTCTATCAATTCGATCCTTTATCCATAGAGTATATAGGCGTACTTATTCATTTATATTTGAAGTATTTTTCCTTGCTACAGCTGATAAAAATCGTTGCTTTGGACGATACATATGTAGAAAGCCTATTTTATTCTAGTATTTACTAGCCTTTATCTTTTTTCTATAATGGAGATAGTCGCACGTAATGACAGATCACGGCCATATTATTAAAAGCTTGTGGTAAGAATGGGTTTCGTTCTAGTGCCCGGAAATAATATTCCAAAGCCTTCGTATGCTCTCCGTTGCTTGTGTGTATAAGGCCTATATTATAGAGTATATAACTTCGATCATAGGGATCAATTTCTGGTCGCGTAGCTTCATAATAATTTTGTAAAGCTTCCGCATAATTTCCTTCGGATTGAGCCGACATCCGTTACGGCCGTTCATTCTATATCAAAGATCAAAGAATCTCCGTTCCAGAACCGTACATGAGATTTTTATCTCATACGGCTCCTCCCCTCTGTGCATAGTACTAAGGGACATAATCTCTGGAATCAAGATTTCACTATTCTCATTATGAACTGATGGGGGCTAGTATTTTTACAAGAAATTTCTAGCCAGCCTTCCCGAAAGAGGTCTTTTCTTAACACCAATTGTATTAGTGCTAGATGGAAATAGTCACTCCAACAATTTCTTTGTTCACAACGCCTTCTATTTCCAGGAATCAGTCACTTCAACAATCTTTGATGGTTATATGGGTATCCAAAGTACAAACGAGATGGATGTTTGTTGTCCCAACCATTCATTCTTTCTTTTCTTATTAGTCCCAATACCGAGAAGGGGTAATTTATAATATAACAAAGTTTTCGTGTTGTTGATTCCGTAGAGTAGTGCTTCTTCCTCTATGCCGCCCATTGGTACTAGTGGCGTAGTATTGACCCGCAATCCAGAACCTATAGGTGTAACCTTTCGCTCAATACTAAAATCGATAATTAAAGCATCTGAAGCCGTATCAATCGAGGATACACGACAGAAGGAATTGTTCTATCTTTAAACTTCACCTTCACCAAGCGTTGGTTTAAAAAAAATTTGTTTCTTTCTATCCCGAACCACGCTTCTCTCTCTCAGATTAAGGTCTAAAAAAGCAAGAAAAAAAATCAAATCGCACCATCTCGGTAATAAGTAAATGCCTTTTTTTCCCCTGAAGTTGTCGGAATTATTCGTAATAAGATATTGGCTACAATTGAAGAAGTCTTATCAATAAAATTTCCATTTATCCGGGATCTAGGCATAATTAACAATCCATTCTATAATTCTTCTCATTTTCCCAAAGGAAAATTATCCGAATTGTACAGTAGTACGAAATATCATAAAAATAGACTAATTCTAAAAAAAGATGTGGATATTCCGCTCAAATTGTGCCCAAGGGGGGATGAGATGAGATATGAAATATTTGAATGAGATTGGATTTCCTACAAATTAAGTAGTATACTGATAAACGGAACTCTTACGATTTTCTCTAAGTTGACTAACCAAGGACTTTATTTTACTATAGATTCTGGTAACTCGAAAAGTTTTAATTTGGTTATAATCAAAAGAGGAAAAATAAAGAATGGAATAATAATTCCATGATAAAATAGAGGAGAGTAACCATACTCTTTTGTTTGCATAATGCGTATGCGTCATACAATTGAAATATAAAAATCCATTAAGTAAATTGGTGTTGAGAAATATGAAATTTGAAAGGAATCTTTTATTCCTATGTAACCAGTAATGGGTCCTACCCGTACTGGAATAAATAATATGAATGACTCGCTATTCACTTCACTCGGTTTCTGGTTAATAATAAGATTATGATTATGTAGGAGAGATGGCCGAGTGGTTCAAGGCGTAGCATTGGAACTGCTATGTAGGCTTTTGTTTACCGAGGGTTCGAATCCCTCTCTTTCCGTTTCTATCGAGTCACCAACGTTACCGATCACAATGTATCAAATTCAAATAACAATTGATAGCATTATTCCAACAGTAAGTAAGAACTTTATTTGATTTGATAGAGATTCTCTATTCCTAATTACATTACTGTGGTACGTAAAATAGAAATATGGGAAAAGCAAAAAAAAAAAATCCTACTGCCGATCCATTTGTGATACGTGAATAAGAAAAAAAATGTGGATCAAGGCTCTTAAATCTATTTCCTTTTGTCTGAACCTTTCTTGTTATTTTCATTAGGTTCAAGTCTGACGGGAATAATATTCTACAACTAACAACTCATTTATTTTCAAACCAATCCACTTACTATCTATTATTTGATTTACTAATCCTTCATATTGGAATAAGTCAATAGTCAAATGTTTTGGCAATTCCTCCCGGAGCGATGAAGCAATATAATTTTGAATCAGAGATTTCGATCTTTGTTTATCCTTCGTAGTAATAATATCTCGGGGTTTGCAACGATAACTTGGTATATCTACTAGACGACCATTAACTAAAATATGTCTATGGTTAACTAATTGTCTGGCTCCAGGAATGGTTGAAGCCATACCTAATCGAAAAAGGATGTTATCCAAACGCATCTCAAGTAGCTGTAGTAAAACCTGACCTGTTGACCCTTTGACTTTTCCAGCGATATGCACATATCTAAGTAATTGTCGTTCTGTCAGACCATAATGAAAACGCAATTTCTGTTTTTCTTCTAGACGAATACGATATTGCGATTTTTTCCCAGAACGCAATTGGTTTTTAAGATCACTTCCAGATCTAGGCCTTTTACTAGTTAATCCTGGTAAAGCCCCCAGACGGCGTATTTTTTTGAAACGAGGCCCTCGGTAACGAGACATAAAACTCCTTTTTTTTATTGAAAAATTTAAAGAAAAATCTAAATTAAGACTAAACTAAAGGATAAACAAAGCAAGGCTAAATCTACTGAAGTATACAATACTAAAGTAGAATGAAAATAGAATGAAATGCATTGTATTAATATCTATATTTTTTGTATATGATAGTAAAGAAGTTAAGTCTCTGTTTTATGATTTGTTCTGTATAGATCTAATTGCTCCATTCCAATCTATTTTTTATTCATAGTTGCAAGTTAACACGACATAATAGATCAGCGACCGATATTTGAAGAAAGGGGGGAGAAGATATTATCAATCATGAAAAAATAGATAGATAAAAGCCGGCTATCGGAATCGAACCGATGACCATCGCATTACAAATGCGATGCTCTAACCTCTGAGCTAAGCGGGCTCACATAGCAGAAATAGAAATAGTGAATAGGGAGTCCAGAAACTACCAGATTTAATATATTAGCTATTAATTTCTTTATAATTAATATTTATTATTTTTAAAATTTTAATTCATAGTATTAATAATTACTTAATAATAATACTTAAAAAGACATAATATTTCCATAATTATTACTTGATTAAGAATATAATATCAAATTCAATTTGATATTATATTTTAGAAAAGTCTAATTATTTCTTAGAACAGTTATACCAAATTATGCTAAGTAATTATTAATTATCTCTAAATAAATTATATAATTAATTATATTATATAATATAATGATAGTGAATCCATTCTAAGATTAAGAATAAAGATATTATTATTATAAAGATAAAGATACAATTAAAATTATAATTAAGACATTCCTTTGTTGTCATTCAGAGAAGATAGGGCGAAAAAAAAAAAAATAAGTAATGAGTATCGATCCTTCCAGTATTACAAATTGCGCTTTTAAAGTCAAAATGAAGGGAGGAGAGATTATAGAGGTGGGATATATCTATTCATATTGAATTGGAGGCACATCAATGATAGAATCATGTCCGATTGGAACAAATTAGGGTTCATTCAATACAATGGAAATGATAGAGAATGGCAAAAAAATAGTGGCATACACTTTTAGATCTAAGAATCATTATCTAATAAATTCAACGCAATGATTTGATTC